CCTCACCCGAGAGTCACCGAATCCACTCCTCAAGAGGGACACTTATCTTCTTAGTGAGCGTACTCAAACTTCAAATTATGACCTTGTTGAAACCGGATGGAGATTCGTAGTTGGTCTTACCGGAGATGGAGCTTGGTCGTGTCTCTAATCCTGAAGTCTCTATCCTGGACCAGTTCAATGGTCGGTGTCCATTGTGTGTCTCTGAGGTTAGGGGGATGCCCGAACGATATAGATAGAGTGGAAGCCTGAAGCACTAGGAGTTATATTCCTTTATCCCTAGTGATTCTCCGGGATTTCTGCTCTATCCCTCGACTCTCTCTTACGGAAGAGCCTTCCAACTTATGTTATGATATAGATATCAAAATATGACTCGACCATTCATTATAGCCTAAAAGATCAGTTAGGGAGAGAGATGCCCTCTATAGAGTTTAACATAGCTTTGAGGAAGGCTCGGGGAAGGAGTGCTAGTTCCTTAACACCCGAAATAGAATGACATAAAGGATGTGTCAAAGCCAGGGGAGTGCTGACCCATCACAACCTATGTAGGCGCGTTCGATTGCGCGTTAAGGCAAAAGTTCAGTCTTTGGTTTTTCAGAGCAGCAGTCTTATTACGGTCATTCAATCCGAAGAGTGATCACAGAAGTGGCCATAAGCGAAGGGGAAATAGTTTGATGACGGTATTACTTCTAACTCATGAGGTGACAATGTGTCCTCTATGAAACAGAGGTAGCGCCGTGCAGGAGCGCGCTGAGGCTAGTGAGCCCTGGGAGAGAAGCCGATACTCAAGCTGCACACCGATTCTCAACCCAAGGACAATCTATCTATGATAGATATTGATAGATGGGGACTGTAAATGAGTGAGGCGTTCCGTCTAATTAGGATATTTTTGATATTAGTTACCAAAAGTGGGAATTGGGAAATTCCACAAAAAAGGAGATTCCCGGAGGAATTGACTGACAATACACGACTAAAAGGACGACGGATGGGAAAACTCTTAATTAAGGTAGCCCTGGACGAGTGATGAATTGCGAAAAGCATCGGCCCAGGGAAGCAGATATGCTGATTGCTGGAAGGATAGCTAACACAATTTTTCTTGAAGACAGGCTATTCGACCTCGTTACAACGGTTTATCCTTAATAGAAAGAGGTTCCTAGTTCAAACTAATTGAGATCTTCAAGCACAAGGCTTTGGGGAAGGAATCAGGTGATAAGTATGGCCCCGGAGAAGGCTGGATCGTAGGAAGCGAGTTATACGTCTATGAATCCTTCCTGTGAGCTCAACGAGTACCCACGATTCCCAGTAGGAGTCGGCATATCGTGCGTAATGGATCCTGATTAAGTATGGGTCATCGGGGCGAAGAGGGGGATCCCCTCTTGCTTTCGGGCCAGGCGTCTTTCTAACCCGCTCACCTGTACCGCCTCCTCACCCAGCTCTATGAATAGGCCTCTCCTTTCACTAAACGAGTGGTTCTTAGTTGAGATCCCCCCATTTTCTTTTGATGGGGAATGGAGTGCAACGAGCGAGGGAAGCAGTTAGCTTCCAACCCTCACGGGCGAGGAAGGCACAAGGGCTCGACGGTTTGCCTGCTAAATCAGAAGCTGCCGTGTGGGATAACTATGAGACCGTGTTCCAACTGTTTTTCTTTAATAAGATAAAGAGGTTCCTAAAAAGAAACTTAGATCTTCAAGCTAAGATGCTAGAAGTGATAACTAAAGCTGAAAACTTGAAAGAGAATGAATGATTCTTATTTGAAATGAAAGAATGAAGTCAAGCTAAGGTTTCCCAGCAGTGGTAGGAAGAAGTGCCATCTGCTTAATCGGGCTGAGACAAAAGCATTAGCAGAGGCTGAATCAGCTGCATCAGCAAGCGAATGCCCTTCTTAGAATGGTTCGGAAACCCAGTGAGAATCACCTGATCACCCCGAATCCTAAGATCCAGGGAGTCAGAGACTACCTTTCATCGTAAATAGGGATCTCGCTATAGACGAGAGGATCAAGTAACCGCACCGAAAGCTCATTTGGAGGGATCCGACCTGAAAGGCATTGGTAAGCCTCAAGGAGCTGCCATCTTCGACTCAACTTTGGGGAGCTCTGACTCCTCTACCCGCGAGGAACTACAAATACCGGCTCGCACGGGAACAAATCCTATGCCTCGTCAGTAAAGTAGAAATCCCGAAACTCTCCATTACAAAAAGCGAACAGCAGGGGCGAAGGTTAGACCTGAGCGTTTAATTACCCCAAAAAGTCAGGGTCTCACCCGAACAGAGATAGGACATTAGGCAAATCCAACGAAAGGTGGGCTCAACGGCCAGCTATAGATGGGTAGGGGTTAGCTTATTCCCAGACGAAACAGCCCTGGATTTCATAAGGCGGAGCTTGTAGAGCAAGGGAAGTTAGGTAGGCCCGTCCCCCCTACATAGTTTTCTCGTTCCTCACTATGCACACACTGTGCTATTAGACTCCAACGTAGAAGAATGGGTTTCCACCTGGAAACAACCTTAAAGGTCCGAGTCAAGTTCGTTACGGTCAGCCTCTCAGCTTTCATCTGGCTCTGGTGAAGGGTTTTCCTCAGTTGCCGTAGGATAGAGTGAAAACTCTACTTTCATTCCAAAATCTATTCTAAAAATGGGGTCCGCCTCTACTACTGCCACTGATGTTTCTTGCAAGGTTGGGATTGAGGATAAGGTTGTTGCTTCGAGCAGCTCTCTGGCATCCTCCTCTAGTAAAGAGGTAAGGTAGAGCAGTTTGGAGGCTTTCTAATAATGGTTTAGCTATCTGGAATTTAGAGGGCTGCCTGAGTATTATGAATCAACTGGGCTCACTCTTCGTTCCATCTGATCGGTCTCTTCGCTGCTCTGTTCTTATAGTATAGTATAGTATAGGCCCCTCTTCGCTTCAAAGAAAGAGTGTCTCATCCCAGGGGTAGGTGAGTTCTTCTTTTTCCTGTGCCAGGGGAGTGAAGTGAGGCAAGGAAACTCTTTACTTCTTCGTTTACTTATCTTTCTATTTTCTTTTTCCTAACAACTTTCCACTTTCTTCACAAATAGTTTCGCTAATCCAAGCAGACAGGTTTTCTCAACCAGTTCGGGCAAAGCAGGAAGGCAAAGAAGTGGTCTCAGGCAGTGAGGCTCGTGAAGATTCTTAAGAAAGAGCAAGGTTTGACTCGTCAGTAGGGAATATAGGTGGGGAGTCAGCAGGCAAGCTAAGCGAGGAAGCAGCATCAGCTCTTTCAGCAGGAAAGCACGGTTCGGAGCACGCTTCGCTTTCTTAATAGAAAGATTTAAGCTTGGAAGATATTCTATTTTGGACAGCGCTCGTTGGTTCCCCTGCCTCGTCCTTATTGGCGGTGCTGTGCTACACCTAAATTGAATGCATCTCCTCCCGTTGTTGATCGCGTAGTGCCCGTTACACTTGGTTATGAAACCCCGGTCTCATTCTTGTAGGTACGAAAGGTGAGGAGTCCTTCTCTGAACGAGAGCGTAGAGACTTTATATGATTGGTTGGAAATGATTCATAAAGCGGGTAGGAAGGAATAAATCCCAAAGGTAGGGACGGACTAAACAGTAGGTATTTCCAGTACAAAATGAATATGACCACTTGACATTCGATTTCTTCTTTACCGAAAACCAAGAAAAGAAGGAAAGATTTCCCCTCGCCAAGGGATGAGCCCCTGATCCTGCTCAAACAACCAATGCTTTCTTTTCACAAGGAGATTGAAGAACTGAGCCTGCTCTATTCAACAACAGATCTTGCCCCTATGTCAGTTAGGCAGAGGCCAGAACGGTTAAGAATTGCCATTAGTTGAGCTTGTAAGGCCCGATCCCCTGTTTTGATTCTTTCTCCGAGACCTTCGGCCTTTAGTTGTGCTCTCTTGCTTGCTGTAAGAGCAAGCCCACCTTCCGCATCGAGCTAAACGAGTCTGTCTTGCCGAACCACTAAGTCAATGACGAAGCTAGTTTGTTGAACACGGACGAAAGAGAACTTATTCTTACAGTGCTCCCGCCCTTGCTTAAGGGTTCTCTCTTCTTACTATAACCTCAGTCTAGCTCACTGATGTAGTTCCACACCATGGTGCTCTTTCGTGACGACCTTTTCCTTAAGAGGATTTATTCAATCCAGCCATAGGTTTCCCGACAGTTACCTTGGTGTGTTGGTTAAGAACCTGCTTCTCTCTCTTGGCTCGGTTTACCTCTCTTGTCGGCTCTCTATAACGCGCTATCTTGTTGGTTTCTCTTTGTTTTTGTATATTAATCATTCCTGCCTTGGTGGGGAAGCACTCTAAACGTAGACAGATGACATAGCCAGCCCGAAGGCGCTTGCAGAAATGAAAACGGAAGTTTACAGTAGCCTACTGCCGCAAGCGAGGGACACCGCTTCAACCCGAGTAGCTAATGTCTATGTTCCGAGCGAGGACTGATTAACTGGCAAGGTGAGGAAAGGTTAGGTGTGGTATGCAGGTAAGGCTCTGAAAGAGAAGAAGACTGGTTTGTTATTAGTATGGGTTGGTTAAGAAAGGTACCTTAATAGTCAAGGTAAGGCGCGTAGCGTTGGGGAAGGCTTGAGTACATAAGTAGGAGATCTTCCTTGTCCGTACCGGCTTGCTTGCTTCCTGCTAGCTCTTCAATGAAACCTGTGTCCAATTCTACCACCAATCCTCAACCTATCCGGATACCTCATATGACTACAAGGTCGATGACAGGGACCCTTCAACAATAAATTCTGCCTTCTCTTGCTGCGTCTACCAACCCAACCTAGCTCTTCCCGAGGTCTTCTTACTCAGAAGCTGTGAAAAATCCTTTTTGGCGTGAAGCTATGAGCGCCGAGTACAATGCCCTCCTATTTTACAACACATGGACCCTTGTTCCACCTAATCCTCACTACAATCTCATCGGGAAAAATGGGTCTTTCGCATTCAACAACACTCTGACGGTACCATCGAGCGCTATAAGGCTCGTTTGGTCGCTAAAGGTTACCGTCAACAGCCCGGAGTTGACTACGACCAAACCTTTGCTCCTGTTGTCAAGCACAGCACTGTTCGTATTGTTCTGGCCCTTGCTCTCTCTCGAGGCTGGACGATGCGTCAACTTGACGTGTATAATGCTTTTTTGCATGGCTATCTATCAGAAACGGTGTACATGAAGCAACCTCAGGGTTTCGTTCATCCGGACTAGCCTTCCTACGTTTGTCGTCTCAACCGTGCATTTTATGGTATTAACAAATCTCCAAGAGCCTGGTTGACTTCTTTTTTATCGTGGCTTTCGTCAAACAAAGTACCTCTGATTCGAGCATGTTCATTTACATGCAATGCATGGCAGTCACACTCTTATTCTATTACTCTATGTCGACGACATAGCCATATTTGGGTCCAGCAACGAACTCATTCAGAGTCTCATTGCCTCAATGCAAACTTCATTCTCCATGAAAGATTTTTTTTCTCTCCGCTACTTTATTGGCGTCGAAATAATACCCAAGAGTTCTTGTTTGATGCTCTCAAAAAAGAAATACATTCTCGAGTTTATTGAACGTCATCATATGAGTGAGGCTAAACCAGTTGTCACCCCTCTTCATAGCAAACAAGATTGGAGTTCTCAAGAATCAGAACTTCTCTCGGATCCTTCGGAATACGGGCGCATCGTTGGCAGCTTGCAATCTCTTTCCTTCAAAAGAAAGACCTTATTACATTTTGCCGTGAATCTATCCTCGCCTCCATCAGCCCCGTAATCACCATCTTCAATCTGTCGCATACTCATATATTTGCGTGGAACGGCAGATTATGGCCTTCAACTATATCGGGATTCTCCTTTCAAATTGACTGTTTACTCAGACATTGGGCTGGCTGTCCAATTAGCCGCCGCTCTACATCAGGTCATTGTGTCTTTATTGTAAATAATATGGTTTCCTGGTCTGCGAAGAAGCAGCCCACCCTTGCTCGATCAAGTACGGAGGCTGAATATCGAGCCCTAGCTGTAGCAGCGGCTGAGGTCACTTGGGTGCAATAGATTCTTCGTGATTTACGTATTTCTTCTTATCTTACGGCATATTGTTAAAATATTGGGGCTCTTTATCTCGCCCATAATCCTAAGATGCATTCTCGGACAAAACACCTTTTGCCTTCCTTGTTGTTTGGCTACTAAGATGCTTCCTTTGGAAGAATTTGTATTTGTCTTTCCTCTTAGATTAGAATTACCCCACCATTGAAGTCAACTGGGTAGCCCCCCCTGGTTCCATGATCATAACTTTCACAACTGGATTCCACTTTGCCAGGAAAGAGTGAAAATGCTCGACATTCAATTCCCCTTTGATTGACCTGGAAAAAGAGGGAGAATCAGTCCGGTCAAGCCAGTCTGTTTTATATAAGTACCAATCCTAGCTGTGAGGGATGGAATTATTTATCTAAATAGATCTTCCCCTCGCTCTTTCATTCCAGTCGTTGGGACCAATGTTTTTCTTTCTGAGTTCGAATGCTTTATCTGCTTAAGCATAGTGCACAAAATCAGAGTATGGCATCTCTGCTTTATTTTGATAGTTCAAGTAGGTAAGCCAGTCAGCAAGCCCATTCATTCCATGCAAGCAAGCTAGCCAAGGTTGCAAAGCAAAGAGGAGTAGGCTTTCAAAGAATCTCCTTCCTCTTTCCTTTCTTTTCCTTCTTAGCGCGTAGTGGGAAGAGAAGAGATGGTGCAATCGTATACTTTATCATGCTTGCTTTTTTTCTTATAGAGCTGGCTTTCAAGCGGATTGCTAAAGATTACCTACACACTGCTTTTCTTAACTGGTAGTATATATAAGCAAAAAAGAGATCCATCGCAGGAAACTCGTACGAGACAGGAAAAAAAGAAAAGACTTCCACTGGATCAAAATACATACCTTAGGATTGAAACTCTATCCTCACAGGCTTACATGGACTCCTAAAAAGGCAGGCAGAATCAATCCAACTACAACTTATACTGGAAGGGAACGGTATGGAATAAAACTCCCAAAAACTCTCATTGTCTGGCGGTGAAGACCTGAAGCTTGCAACTGGCTCGAAGGTGGAAAAAGTGGATGCCCCTCTTTCGCTTATGAGATAGAACTTCCCTTCTTTTGCTTATGGGGTACTCCTTCCTGCGCTTGACCTAGAGCCAACTATCCCATTCTCATTGGAAGTGCTTCCCGCTTGCCTTAGGAAAGATTATTACACAGGGACTACAGGCACGAAGTGATTGACCCTAAGGAATCAAGGCAAGTAAAGGACAAGGTAAGGCACTGACAGGATTTACAGAGTAAGGGACTCTCCATAGACTAAGGAATCTATAGGGTATGTTTACCCGAATGCTTTAGCTTTGGCAACGAATCTCGGGCCAAGTACAGGAGGCCATTGCCTTTTTCCAGTCCAACGTATCCCGATAGCGAAAGAAGGCTTCAGCACGTCAGTGGGATAAGGAAACGTCAACCTGACAGACACCTTAGAATTAGAAGGAGGCAAAAGACTCCCTTTCTATCAAGCAAGATGGATTAGGAAGACCCACTCTTTGTAGAAGATAGCTTAGGATTTTGAGAAGAGAAAGGAAGACGTACCTCGTAAGGGACAAAGTCATTCGATAGAGCCAAGCACTAACATATTAGGGTGGACACTGAAAGGCCTTAGCCAGATTTCAAGAGTCTTACAATAGGCAAACAAAGACTCCTTCTGGATAGTCAACTCCCATGGGATGGACTGGATATAAGGGCAAAGCTACTCCAATTTCCACTTCAACTGGCAGTGCAGTGGAAAAAGAAGCAGGGGCTTTTCTTATGATTCCAACAGGCTCTGGCTTACAGGGAAGAGAAAAATCGATATAGCCCTACCAAAAAAAGGAGGATTCTTAGAAGGATGATTCTACTTGCCTTGGCCTTGGGACTGACACTTCCACTCAAACAAGGGAAATCCATTATCCAAATAGTGCTACAAAGTCAATCCCCTAGATTGGATCACTTGGAACTACCACTCAAACTAGATCGGATGGGCAATAAAAGGCACTAATGTAAAGACTTGAAAATGAACTTGCTTTTGTTAAGGGGGCCTGATGGATTGGCCTTTTGAGTAGGAATTGGATATAGAGCTGCGAAAGCTTGACTTGGCTAGAGTGGAAGCTCTAAAAGAATCTGGTCTGGTTCGAGGAGCCTTGCCAATTAACAAAAGATTGGAGATATGGGAATAAGAATTGTGTATTAATGTATTCAAAAGAGAAAGAAAGCCGCCTTTCAATTTCAATAAGAATTTACTTTTGTGTAACCCAGAAGGGAAGCACTTAACAATTTGATTAGAATCATATACTTGAGCTGTTGAAGCCGCTGTCTCGCTTAAGCTTATCCTTTGCTATGGCTTTCTTGAGTAGGGAGAGTGTTGTCTACCCCAATCAAAGATCAGCCCGGGAGGTTTCCATTTTCCATGATAATCTTTCATTCCCAATACCTGAGACTCAGAGAAGAGTGTACTCACCTAAAAAAACCCTAGCTAGTGGGGGGACGCTAAGGTGTCGGTCATCTACGGATCCTAACGGGTCCTAAGAAGCTCTATCTATCCCCCAAACCCCTTTTCGGGGGTGGACCGGAGCAGAGACCCGGCACTCGTCTTCCTCCGGATGGGACAGGTGTTCAGGAGTGCACTATTACCTATTTTTTCTGGGGTGGCTCTTCCAGAAAGAAAAGGGACATTCCACTAATACAAGGCATTTTCTATAAGCCCTTCAAAGAAGGAAAAACAAAACCCTCTCGAAGGGGTTACTACTAGATAGTATGATTCTATACACTAAAATGAGCAGAAAAATTCGTTCTTTTAGTAGTTTGATGAGGATAAACCATAAAACGAATCGTCTCATCGCTTCGCACCTTCCTTAAAAAAAAAGAATAGGAATATCAGGTATCAACGAAAAAGTAAAGGAAAAAGCTCATTCGCCATCAATCCCTGCTCTCAGTCAGTCCGTAATGCTTGCTTTTTATCGATCGCCTACCCGTTCCTGCGCCGTGATCTGTGCTTTCTAGTTCAATTAGCAATTCCTCTCAGTGAGGGATGGAAAACATCTGAATGATAGAGTCAGTCGACCGAAGCTTTCCCCTTCACCACTAGCGGTTGGAGGAACGAATGAAAGCAATCACGCAATCGGGCAAGCAGCAGACATAAGACGTAAATAAGCAAAAGCCTTCCGCCTATCATGCCAGGAAATCATCACTGGCATCCGCAGTGGGAATCGATCCCGGTTCTTTCAGAACCTCTCTTCCGGTTATATCAGAACGATTAGATCGCCCAACAGCCAGAGGTGGAGATGGAATAGGATCAGTACTGCCTGTGAGCTATCTTTCATTCGATGGATCAGCAAAAGATGGAGATACAAACAAATCAAATTCGGGAATAGGGTAAGAGCTTGAATTTGATACCTAGTTCCGTAGGTGGTTCGGATCGCTTAATTTCCTACTAAGGTAGGCCCTGTCAGGGGACTCTTCATCCAGGAAAGGTTTGGGGTGCAGGGCCTGTGTGTGGGGAGGATTGTCAAGGAAATGTCATACGTAATGAAAGTGCAGCTCGCTTGGACGCATTACCCGATGCTCCTACGTACGCTAGTCTGGGCTGGCCAAGCCAACCCTTCTCTGCTCTCCCATCTCACGATTTTCAATGTGACCTTATTCCACCACTTCGTTAGACGTCCGACCAAAACCATTTTATATCTGGAGGTCATACGAAATTCCGGCTATGAGACCGATCAAACGTCAGAATTTGTGCTCACCCTTGGCCAAACGGGCTGGGATAGAAAGAGGTCTTCCCGGTTAAAGCATGAAGTCTTCAAATTTTCACCCCCAAAAAAAAAGAAGCAGTTTCAGATGCATTCTAAGAAGTTAGGGCAGACGGTGTAGTTTACCCAGAATCAAGAGGAGCAGGTGAACGGACTTTCTTCCTATGTGGAAGGAAAGGATGAATTTGCATAGATATAGAGAAGAGAGGACCCACCTATGAGACTAGTTTCTACTTAATTAATAGACAAAGGTCCCCGGTGAGAACTTAGATGTTGTTTCAAGGAAGGGCGGCGGGTAGGCTTGGAGCGCAAGAAGGGCGGTAGGAGCCTATCAGATTAGAAATGAGTGGTTTAAATCGCAGCTCGAGTTTCCCCGACCCCAAAGTCTTAAGTAGAGGGAGGTATGCCTGGCAAGGGGTAAGAAAGAGAAGGCAATTTTCCTTTTTTCAATCAAGGGTGGGCTAGGCTTAGGAGAGAGACATAGGCTGGAGAGAGATAGGTCACGCGGGGGTATTCTCGTAGATAAAGATAGCTTGGTTCAACTAACATGCAGGCAAGGGTGAGCTCCTGTCTCTGGCAGTGGACAGCCTGGTTGGTGGGTAGGTAAGTCAAGGTATCTACCTTGACTTACTGCTCGCGGCAACCCCACTGCAGCGTAAAGAGACTACTCACCTCCGAAAGAAACGTGGGCCGGGTGAATTAGACTTCGTTCCTTGCAACTGGTACTGATCGAAAGTTAGGTTATGCTTCTTACTTGTGTTCAGGGAAGTAGCACTGAAGGGAATTCCGAACCGGCGGTGATCCAAATCATCCGCCTCATCCGACGGAGCGGAGGCTGCTTTCCATAACTACATGGAACAAGAGCAGCGGATTGGTGGAGAGAGCTTCTCCCAGATCTATTTTCGGCTCATCTGCGCGGGGGAAAGGCATCTCGAAATCAATTCATTCAAAAGATTGGAGCTAGTTATCGCGTAGTGGGAAGATCTGGTGCTATCGCTATCGTATAGTTGATCACGCTTGCATTTAGGAGACAGCTTCGCTCCCTCTAACTATCAATTTCATAAGAGAAGAAGGAAAGTAGCCTAGTTCGGATGAAAGGTATGCCACAAGGCTATCCGAGTTCACAGGTGTCGTTGCTTATCTATTTATTCATTAATCTTGGGTTGGTGTTCAGTCTACCTATCGATTGGTAGAGTACAAGATCGAAAGGAAGATTTCCTTCTTGGTCAACAATTTGCTTCTACACGGAAACGAAGACCTTCGAGAACAACAGGGAAGAAAGGGGAAAAAGTCAAGTCTAAGCGCCATATGGCACGAAAAGGAAATCCTATTTCGGTAAGACTTGATCTGAATCGTAGTTCAGATCCAAGTCGGTTCAGTGAGGGCGACCGCGAAAGTCACCGAATGGGTCCGGTCCGTCTTTTCCTGATCTTTGTCCCATATTTGACTAAATAAAAGGCGTGGGAGGACGTTGCAGATGCCCGGGACGAACACGACTTCTTCTAACGCTAGAAGACCACAGGAAGACACCCGGGACCTGAGCATGTCGTGAAAGAAGCACACTGGGCGGGCGTGCTTCGACCGTGTCTCCGGGGCACAGTTGAATGTAGATATCATGAACGAACAGGATACCAGGCCGAGAAACCCGGGCAACCACTCCCCTAATGTGCCAATCGCTAGCGCATCCAGGGCCCCGGCGCCCAGCTCCGCTGGAGAGGCCGTCACTGATCTGAGAAGTGCGTCTTCGGTTCGGATAGACTGACTTATTCTGCGAACGCCTAGCCCCACTTATTATTTCAATAAGAAAACAAGTGCTAAGTTCAGATCAGTGAATAAACCGAAAGAAGAGACGTTTCTCGCTCGGCGCCGCACTATGCTCCGCTTCAAAAAATTAGAGTTTTCGGTGGAACCGGTGAACCACGCGAGCTGGTTAGATGCGTGGGGCAGAGGGCTCGTAGTACCTGCTAGCGCAGCTATTCAGTGGAAGGGAAGGAGCCTAAATCGAATCGACCCCCTTCTTTTTTTTAGAAACAAAAGCAGTACAAATGGATTTGACTCTCGGATGAGACTAAGCAGCTACCGTTCCGACGCGCCCCTGACCCTATCTTGATTAAGACCGAAAACCCTCTCTAAAATGGAGCCTAGTTTAAGCTGTCATTAAAATCATAGAATTATATCAAAGAAAATGGGCGGGATATGGATGCGAATATGGATGGGGAGTCTCGCTCAGTAAAGAGAGTTGTAGATTCGTAGAACAGGAGAAGAGTACGCGCGCTACAAAACGCAGCCAGCCAATTTTTTAGTAATTACCCGTGGAAAGAGCTTTAGTGATTACCCCGGGTTGCTTTGGCGCGCCCTACCCCAACGTGTGAGTATTGCCTTTTCAGCCTACGCTTGCTGCTTGCAGCATTAGATCTAAAGAATGAATGCTTACCCTTTACTGAAAGGCCAGATCTCAAAGAATAACGAGCTAGGCGGCCGGCGGGCAAAGAAAGGGGGCGGGCCGGAGTCTCGCTCAGTAAAGAGAGTTGTAGATTCGTAGAACAGGAGAAGAGTACGCGCGCTACAAAACGCAGCCAGCCAATTTTTTAGTAATTACCCGTGGAAAGAGCTTTAGTGATTACCCCGGGTTGCTTTGGCGCGCCCTACCCCAACGTGTGAGTATTGCCTTTTCAGCCTACGCTTGCTGCTTGCAGCATTAGATCTAAAGAATGAATGCTTACCCTTTACTGAAAGGCCAGATCTCAAAGAATAACGAGCTAGGCGGCCGGCGGGCAAAGAAAGGGGGCGGGCCGAGATGCTGATTGCAAGGAGTATAGTGCGTATTCATTTGCTAAGGCGCTTGCGTCATTTGAAGCCAAAGGAGTTCTCATGAAGGTCGGGTTCTCGGCCGAGTGAGGCGAACCAAGAGTGGATAGCAGTCCCATATATGCCGTAGCCACCGGACTCCCTCCCACCGCCGCACATAGCCAATCTTCCTTCTCTGTCGGCTGCCGGCAGTTTCAACGACTGTCAAATCGTGGTTCTGACAGGGGTCTCACAGTGACATTGCGAATCGAAGAACCGGGCCCTCGGAACTAATCTTCAGAACCGAGCTACAGGAGGGAGCAGCTACCCAGTCATCTTGCGTCCCATGGTGCTTGGCACCTCGCAATGAATGGGGATCAAAGAACCTACGATTGGGTAGCCACCACTCTTTGATTGAGCCAGGGTTCCGTCGATCACAAACGTGATTCGAGTTAACTGGATTGGGAAATGCGGCGATTTGTCCATCGTCTTGGTACCACCATGACCAAACAAAAGCGGTGGCTTTGACGTAAGTAGGGGTTCCGGGGTGGGCGACTTCCAGAGAGAATCAACGGCTGTGGTATAATCTCTCTGTCCTTCCGTCCCCCCAATTAGCTATAAGTCCCGTCGGTATCGTCGTCCAATCCCTCCCTTCGTTCCTATAGTCCATTAGAGTCATGGGTCTAAAATCCCGAAGTCCCTGAGAGCCTTATTTGATTTGCCGGAAAGCGGTTTAGAATCCGTCCCCTACTAGTCTCCTCTAATAGCAAACGTCCGCTGAGGTTCTTTCTATCTGTCCCTTCGTTTAGTCGGTACGGTAATAACTTTTGTATATCCCGGACTTCCGTACCCTAAGAGTTTTATTGGCTTGTGGTCGTTACTCCTTCCCTCACTTCGTTCGTGATAGTCCATTAGTAGTCCCTACCTCCATGTTGTGCGTATTAGTGAGGCTCGCTACAATGCCTCTATCTCCTATTGTAGTGTAGGCCGATAGGTCCGCTATAGCCTATCTGCCCCATTATCAAAAAGGGTACCCCAACTCGTCGCCCAAAGGCGCTTGCGGGCATTGACAATAATACATGTCGAATGAGAGTAATTTGACCTCCCACTCCTTCGGACCCTCGCCATGATGAAAGTGTTTTCCTGATTTTATCCACGAATCTCTCAAAATAAGTATTTCTCATATGTAGAACTTTATCAGACCATGCTCCTCTTCTTCTTACTTACAAGGAGTTTGTTACACATGAGCCGAGGCCTTTCAGATTTCAGCACATGTGGACTATGCACGAGGATTTGAATTCTACTGTTGCTAGGAGTTGGAATCAGCCACTTTATGCCAGTCCAACGGCCGCCCTTTATCATGATTGGTTGATGAAGGTCTTGCGTCTCATTCCTATGGATGGTACTTTTGATCAGACTCGACCACTTGATAGGTTAAAGGGTGTCTCTGATGTATATAGTTTAGACTTGAGGTCCGCGACAGACCGTTGGCCATTAACATTGTTGACAGTGTTAATGACTCTTTTATTAAAGAGTCGTTCTCTTTCTTTGGCTATCACACAGAGTACCTTGGCCTTAAATACTTTTGTTATAGGCAAGCCTCATGTTCGCAAGGATAAAGTTTTGACTTTTACCGCTGGACAACCAACCATTAGGGCGTAGCTGGTTCCTGGCCTCTCTTTGCCTTACCCCATCACTTTCTTTATAGTGTGGTTGGCAGCAAACAGGGCCCGGTGGTGACTTTGATCGCTATGCGATTCTTGGCGATGACGTTGTTATCGCAGATCGCAAAGTGGCTGTCCACTATAGGTCTCTTCCAGATAAGTTAGGGTGGTTATTTCAGATCAGAAATCAATCATCTCTAAGGCATCTCTATGGATGGAGTTTGCCAAAAGATTTAGAGTTAAAGGGGGGGGCACGGAGCGAGAAGCTCTCCTGTCTCTCTGAAAACTTGACTTCAGAGGTATAGTCCTTTTGGTCTTGTTGTCATCCATGAGAAATATAATGTACCTTTCAATACATTAGTTCGCATTGGTGGCGGAGGCTATAGGACTTTAAGCTCATTACCTAATAAGCCGTCGAAAAGATGGAGACGTCTTAAGGTTATGTGTGATAAGCCGCGGAGTGGTAGTGATTATCCTTTAGAGTTTTGGCTCTGCAGGGGATATCCTTGTGGATGCTATCTGAAGGGTGATCTTGTATCTTTCATTTTGGAAGAAGCTAAACCTCGTCAGTTAGTTTTAGATCCTGACGACTTCCATTTTCCAAATGAGATAGAGATCCTTGAAAGAACTTATACAGGAACTGGATGGAATTATGGTTAAAATACCTAAAGTGGTATGCTACTATGTCTTTGGAGTATGACCCTCAACTGAAGGATCTTTTGTCTCCCCCGTTGTGACTACTCATTGGAAATCTAAATCGGAAGAAAAGATTGAATATTTCCGGTTTGGGTTACAGTGGAAAGTCTATGACCGTATTGGTCAACGGTGTTGGAATTGGCAACCTGGGATTTTTGGAACTTATTCCCAAAAACCAGGATGGATTCTAGGTGGGATCTCCGGTACAGATACAAGTATGATCTGAGGGATTAACACAACCTCGGGCTAATAAAGGAGTCATTGTCTATAAGCGCACCTGAGCGAAAAGACTTGGCGGAATATCTTCGTGTGATCCGTAAAAGGACCGCGGAGGGGGTCCGCCTCGTAGGAGAAGACTTTGTGTGAGGTCTTCTCTAACCCCGGCACCATGAGCAGAGCCTAGGCTCTCTCGGGTGGGAGGGTTTACAATACCTCCGCACTGTTTAGAGTGTTAACTGTCTGATCAGATGGTTGCACCTATACGGTGTCTAGAGGCATCTTGGGTTATCGGTTTACACGTCGAGTATCGCTCCCGTCATCATGTTCCTCCATCTATACCAGATTCGGGGTTAGGCGATTGGCTAGGCTTGACTATGGAACGAGATCGGTATCATACCTTGGTTGCTCTTCTGTTTTCGGTCAGCATCGAGGGAGAGTACCATAAGCTAGGCAAAGGGAGTGGGCTAAACGGGCACTTCCCAGCTTGCATTCACCATGACATCGATTTTCGGCTATGCCAAACATCAAGAGGCTGCTTCGATCCCCTTTTCTCATTCTGCAGAGAATGACGGCCAAGCAATCGGTGATTCGATATGTTGCAGTCAAATTCATAGGAAAACTTTAGGGCTATCAGACTGCAGGCAGAACGTCACTTCCATCAACATAAATATCTGGGCCACTTATCAACACTAAAGATCCAACAAGTTCATACCAGAAAGAGCTCAACGCGATGAATAGTCCTGCACGACAAGCAGACACAGCAGGCAGTCCAGCGTGCAAAGTCAGAGTGTATCCATCAGTGTTTCCATCGTCCAATTGAGTTGAGTTAGAGAATTTGGTCAAGACTAGAGGGCTCGGTATCCTCCTTCTCCGTCCACATTCCCGGGATCCTTGGTTGGACCATTAAACAAGGCCCGTGTTTCAACCACTTCACCAGAAGAACGGTTTATAGGAGCACCAACAGGAGATTGCTAACCAGACATAAACCATCATATAGCCAGAGAGAAAGACATTGTCAAAATTTGAAAACGCAACAAAGTCAAAACAAGAAAAGCATCATCGTCAGTGTCATCTGGATCTGACACATCAGGATTAGCCGAATACAGGTCTGCAGGACAAACATGGTTTCCATCATCTCTTCCTTCTACACGAGATCAGGATCAAAGTTCGGTACGAGACTGTAGAAAGCAAGATCAGCACTATTCCTTCGCATCTTTTTAGTTAGCATCGGTTCCATCGGCTTGACCAGACTTTTTCTAGGCCTAATAGACACCCTATAACAAAACGTAGTTTAGGGCTTGAAGACGGATCCTCCTGGGAGTTGAGGCCTTTGGTTTTTTAAGATATTGAACGAAAGGAAATCTCCAGTCGTTCTCGTCAATCTCGACCAGACAAGCTTCTATGGTCCTCCTATCTAACACTGATGGTAGGGTCCTTCTCTGAACCCTCAAAAATCTTTCACCTAGATCCCCAGGTATCTTGACCCCGGATGCTATCTGTGCCATCTCGTCTGTCATTTTCTTCTCTGGGAACATACTTCAACGTGACCCCGTCAAATTGTTCCATTAAATGGGTAGCAAGTGCGTGGTATGGGGCCGAACTTGCACATTAATATTCCCCGGTCGATTGCCTGAGGACTAGTCTCCTATTATTTCGACCGTCCTAACCCTCATTCGCAACAGTATTTCCAACCCTAAACTCAGAGCTTCATACTCAGCCTGATTGTTAGTGCAAGGAAAGTCCCACTTGACAGAATATTCGGTTGCACATCCAATCAGCGAGTATATGGTGATTCCAGCTCCGGCACACCCTCACTGGTCTTCGAACCATCAAAGGTCAGTCTCCATGGAGCCAAACTGTTATGCAAAATATCCCACTTCTGTTATTTCTTTCTCTAACTCTAATATTTAAGGTGGTCGGCTAAAAAATCAGCCAGAGCCTGCCCTTTCACCGCCTTTTGTGGTATGTAGACTGGTATTCTGAAGGCTAAAATCCACTTGCCAATTCGGCCTTTTAAGATTGGCCGAGAAGGCATATACTTTTTTTAATCTGTCTTAGCAACCAGCCACGTTACATTAGACAAAAGATAATGTCTTAATTTTTTGGCGGCAAAATACAAAGATAGGCATAACTTTTCGATGGGCGAATATTTCCTCTTTTTGGGATGTAAAATGCGACTGAGGTTTGGAACCCTGCTCTTTTCCTTGGTCGTTCACTTGGGCAAGAAAGGCTCCTATCGATTGGTCGGCCGCTGATATGTACAGCCGTAGTGGTCGATCCTTCCGAGGTGGAATAAGAACTGGGGGTGAAGCCAAGCAGCGCTTGATTGCATCAAAAGCTTCTTGGTGTTGTTCTTCCCATCGGAATTTTTCTTCACCTTTCAGTTTAAGCAAAGATGAGAATAGATTCAGCTTTCCAGCCGAATTAGAAAAAATCTCCTTAGGACATTTTTTTGCCTATCAATTTCTAAAGGAGATTTTTCTTCTTTGGAGGCGCGGCCTGGATTATGGCCTTCGCCTTATTCTGGTCGACTTCTATACCTCTTTCTTTGGTGTACTAAGAATCCTAAGAAGTTTCCAGCCGACACCCCGAAGGAACAGGGGATTCATTTTCAGTTTATGTTGTCTCATCCTTTCGAATGCCTTGCCTTTCTAAGGTCGGCCAGATTTGCTTTTATTCTTGGTTTGAAGGACTACATCATCGATATACACTTCAATGAATTCACCTAAAATCTCGTTAAAAATGGTGTTCATAGCCCTACCTATATAGTCAGGTTAAGGTGGGCCCGGCATTTTTCAATCCAAAGGGCATGACCACCCAACAATAGGCACCTATCGCGCCTGGGCACCTGAATGCTGTCTTTGCAACGTCGTCCTCGGCTATATGAATCTGATTATAGCCCGAGTGGCCATCCATGAAATGAAAAAGAGTATCTCATGCCTGGAAGCTCCGTCCACTAACAGGTCGGCTACCGGCATAGGATATTCATCTTTAGGGGTAGCCCACCCAGTTAAGATTACGAAAATCGACACAGATTTAGCCGTTTTTCTTAATAACAGGTACTAGATTTGACACCCATTCGGCATACCTGATCGGCTTGAAAAATCCAGCTTTCAGCAGCCGCTCGATCTCCTCCTTCACTTTTGCAGTCAGCTCTAGGGTCATCCTTCTCGGCGGTTGCTTGTAGGGCTTGAAACCTTCCTTGATGGGAAGCCTATGCTCTATCAACTTCCTATCCAAGCCGGGCATCTCGTCGTAATCCCACGCGAAAGAGTCCCTGAACTCCTTAAGCAATGCGACCATCTGGCTCTGCTGTTCTTCCGAGAGGAGCTTACTAATGAAAGTGGGCCGTGACTCTGTTCCATCTCCGAGATTGACTTCAAGGAGTGGATCTTGAACGAACTTGTCATCTTCCTGCCCTCTTTGCTAGTAAGTGAGGCAATCGATCGGAACGCTAAGAGCGAGATGCCAACTAACCTTTATCCCTGTCGCTCAATCAATGGGGCAAGTCGAGGCATGTCTTCTTTCAAGCAAGACGACCTCCCGGCCTTTATCTGAAAGATGAGGAGAACGACTGAAAAGGGAGGGTTGGATGGACCTTTTTCTTTAGTCAATCTGGACCCTAGCTTTCTTCTTTCTTTGCTTCCGTCGCTCAGTGCATCCGCACTACCGCCCCTGACAAACTTTCTGTCTAACTTTCTATCTATCTATCTTGCTCGGTATGCTCCTTAAGTAATTAGTCCTCTTCGTTTTCGTTGACTTTCTAAGCTAGGTGACCTGAGTTAGGGGTTGAGTTCAGTTAGTAAGGGAGTAGGCAGGCTAGGGTTAGTAAAGAGCTGGTTTGGTTCGAGTGAGAACTCTCGAGTTGAAGAGTTGCTTACTTTCACTTTCACTCTATTAAGTAAGTTCTAAACCCCAGACTCTTTCGAGTAAGCACTTCCTCACTCTCTCTTCCTCCCGGCTTTTCCACTCCAGTACTCGTCTTCCTTCTGTGTCGCCTCAATAAAGCCATATATGGTGGGCTAATGGTCTCAAGGGCATGGTTTGCCAAGTTCAGCAGCGCAGTTGAGAGAGCAGGATTTTTGAGATCTTCTTCAGACCACTCTTTCTTTATCAAGAGATCCACTCGAGGTATGGCCTTTTTGCTTGTCTATGTGGATGACGACATAGTGTTTACTGGAAATGAGATTCATAGTCTCGAGGAATTTTCAAAAAGAAAAAGACTTATTTGAGATGAAAGACCTAGGGCTAGGGAGGACCGAGCTCCAATGCTGCAGTCTAGCAGTGCACCCTCCTAAGGTGATCCCCTAATGTAGTAGTCACTTCAGCGGTCACTTTCCCCGACCTTCACTGCTTTCTCAACGTGGCTTAAAATCCCCGTTCCTTCTCAGCGTTTGTTTCAGCGGATTCGGCACTCTTCGCTCGAAAGTTAGCCTATCTTTCCCCGTCCCATCGATGTACGGACCAAAGCTAATCACAAGCTACCATTCCAAATGCATAAAAGACAGGAGTTAGACCCCCCGCCTCTTTGAGCTCTATTTTTCTGAATCAGTTGTTGATGAATGAGTGGTTTCTTACTTTTTTGAAGTGAAGAAAGAGTTTTTTTTAGAACGTGAATGATCTTCGGTCTGTCTAGGCTCTATCGTCCGTGAAATGGTCAACTTTTCTAGATGCACCTCGCCTTTTTTGAGTCTTTCTTCTCCCCAAAATGTGATGAGCGATAGTGCTAATGTGATCTGAGGGAAAGGATTTCTGGATGTCCGCTTAGCTTATTCTTTGGTCTACCAAATTTCTGGTCAATGCTGCGAGTGCAAGAATTTGAAATTACGGATTAAGATAGAAGTTCAAGAAGAACATTTTCTCTTTGTAGCTGGTCCTTCCATCCGCATAGGAACTGTCTTAGGAAAGCTAGCCGCTAGCCTTAGCAAAAAAAGAAATGAAGACAACCGAAAGCGCTACAAAGAAGATCGATTATGAACAGGCGTAGGAGTAGTCATACCGGAAAAATCTCCTTCAACTTAATCAAAACCGGGACAAGCCAGTTAGCCGAAAGAAAGCAATCGCCATCATATCTTAATATTAGGTCTTCCAGTGGAAACCATCACAAATCATAGGTTCTATCGAACAGAGTCACACCTGCGGAAAAGCCAGAAGTCAAGGAAAAGCCATTATAAACAAGCATAGGTATTCACCTTCAAAGTTTGCTCACCATGCTCAACGCACGTGAGAAAAGCGTGTCAATGTGCTTTTCGAGCATCTTTTTATCACAGGGGATGCTGAACAAAGATTGACTGAATCCACGGTCAATTCTGCAAGATCGGATTATTATTTTTATGTTTATGAATTAACAACTACAACTTCTCAAAATCCTATCTGTACTGTATTGAGGAGCCCCATCTTTTTTTTTCTAGCGTTTATTGGCAGCGAATCAGATAGAATAGGTAACTCTTCAATTAGGAGCTGTTGGTCTTATAGAAGTAACCGGTGTTGGATAGAAGACTTCTTTAGTTTGAGTTGCCGGTGTTTTAGCCGTAACCCCTGTTGGAAGAGAAGACCACGTAGGAGTTCTTGCCATATCCGTTTTTCAATTGAAGAAGAATAAGCTGCTTGAGTAAGCGGTGCTCTAGTATGAGTTGTTGGAGGAAGAACCGCTGCTGAATGCGTATCCGCTCTTTGATAGAAGACTGCCATTTCATGGAGTGCTAGTGATAGTATCCGCTCCTATTGAAGCCGGTGCTATTGAATACGGACGAATGAATATAGAATAAGGCAAGGAACTGATTGCAGGGAAGGAAGCCAGTGGAATTTGCTTGATCTTATAATAAGATCAGTAGCTGCACATTCATGCCAAGAATCTGCTCTTCGAGAAGAAACTCCTAGTCTTTTTTTTAGCCGTTGGAGCTCTTGGTCAACTATCAGTAAGCGGTGCAACAATTGGAATAAGAGCTGCTCGAGAAGAAGCTTTGGTTGAGCTAGTGGGATATCTGGAGTATGAATCTGACTCTATCAATGACTTTTGAATAAGTTTCGAACAGATAGACCGCCAGACGGGCATGCAACCTCAGACGCGCATTCCTTGGGATCAGAAGGAAGACTATCCTATTGCTCTAAGGCTTAAATAAAGAATGGCATGCTTTCGACGTGCTGTGATGAGAGGTGCCTTAGCCTAAATCCCAAATAAAATCCCGTTCTTTTGAGCTGTAAGCAATGTCCCTTCTCTTTGTGAAAGTGATTTGACTTTGATCTTCAACATGGAATAACAAGGGGCAAACGACTGGGTATGGCCACAAGGTAGCGAGTGAAAAGCAAAGAGGCGGTAATGCTAATGAAACAGCCTTCCTTGCCCTTGCATCGCCGAATCGCAAAAAGTCTCTTTCCCGTGCCATATTAAATCAGGGAAGAGGCTTTGCGCAAGAAAGAATCTATCGCGTAGTCTAACTCTTAAGTCGGAACTCAAAGCTAAAAGGTGATGAAAGAAGAAAAGAGTATAGTATAAAAGCAGTAGTTGGGTACGTCAGTTAATCAACTAGCTTGTGCTTATGTAACACTTCCTATTGTTCCCTTCTTACCCCCATTGTGTTTTGAAGCTATGAAAAGCATCGAAAAAAAAGAAATGAATTGATAAAATAACCTTACCCTTATAATAAATAATAAGAAGTGGTTTCCTATAAATAATATGTCAGAAAGACAAGCTTTCCTTTTCGTTCTTCTCTCTTTTTTCTTTGCTCTAAGCGCTCTAGCCTTGAGTAAGTGATCTAGTGGCATGCATTCTATCTTAAAGCTCGTGCACTACTTCTGGCTGATCCACCTTCCTTCGGAGATTTCGGGGTGTTCACTCTTTCAGGCGTTGGAGTTCTTCTTCTTGGTTTGCCTACCCTCGCCTAAGGCGCACATCCTATAATATAATAAGTCAATAGCCCAACTTCAAAGAAAGTAGTAACTAAAACAGAACTACCTCCGTACTTTGTCTTAGACCAAGAACGTTCATGCCATCTCGAAAGTTCTCAGGACCTATACCTATAGGAGGTGAGACAGCTTCTTCGTGAGAAGGATTGGATGCTCTTAAATGATTTGCTGCTAATCTTAGTTTTCCTAGCATTGACTTTGATTGGAAGGCCTAAGTAAGGACTGCATTCAGTCACTCCTATTGACTATGCTGCTAAGCCCTTCGCCAGCGAACTCTTAGCTCTTATAAATGCTAGTTCGATTTTCACCTACTTCTCATCTCTGGCCTGGCCTGATCCTAACCCCAGTAACGAAAAGAGAATCAGTGAACTAGCTGCTTTTCGCCTCTGATCTTTCTCCTTAATATTCATATGGCACTGCACTGAGAGGTCTTGACGATATCTTCCGAACCTGCTAAGCTAACTTGTCCACGTTCACGCGAAAGAGAAGGAAAGGCGAACGTGCTTGATATTACGTTACGATGCTACCTGGCTCTTAGAAAGAGAGTCAACCAATGCCCCTTGAGCCAGGTGAGGATATTCCGACAAGAGAGTCACCTGCCCTTGCCAACTCTTTCAGGTCAACCGATGTCTTTGGGGATTCCCCTGGGTACTTTCACTAGCTATTCCTCGCATCGTGAATAGTTCTTCGCTAAACAAGAGACTAATGTAATGGCATCCGTGATTCAAAGCTCGCTGGTGGCCTTTTGTTGAGTGACGAGTTGGCCATCCAAGCCTTGCACTATTTGCTGTAGGGTTCGATTGCGACTCCCTAACTCTTCAACTTGAGCGGTACGAGTGTTGACGGTTGCTTGCAGGGCTTGGCTCTCCTCAGTGAGTCTCTCGATTTCTCTGGTCACCAGTCTACGATTGGCAGTACCGCATCGATTGGGAGACATAGAAAGCGATCGTTTACACAAATTGATCCATCCCGAGGAAGATGGCAACAGCCTGTGCTAGAGCAACAGCGTCAAGCTTGGCATGATAGGCAGTCAGAAACCTATTTTTAAAGGCTACCAGACTTGGGGTTAGCTACACGGAGCATCTCTTTCTTACCCTTCGGGTGGTCACAGGGAAGCTCTCTAATAGATCACTTAAGACAAAGGAAATGAACTACAGCAAAGGACTGAAACTTAAGAACAAGGATACCCATTTTCAGGAATCAGAGCAGAATTCACCCAGCAGCTCTGTTCTCAGTAGGAGAAGACTCGCAACCAGATACGTTCGTTCGGTCATTTAGCACGAACTTCACTTCCCTAGCGGGAAAGGCCCTCACCTTCGGTAACATCCTTAGCCCCAAGAACAGGAATAACAGCAGGGAAGAGATTGAAATTTGAAAGCTAGCACTCTTTTACAGCAAGACGGGCATGTTTCCTTCAGTATGAGAAGGGCAGATGATTGATTTTCTCATTTGACATTATTACACTAAAAAAGCATCTTGATTTCCCCCTTTGAATGTGAAGTGAAGGAGAGTGCTCCTCCTACTAGCGAGCAGCAGAGATTGTGCTTCCATTCGTAATGTCTTCCTATTCCTAAGCAGGATACCCTAATCCTTAAGCCATTGAGCAAGCTGAATCTGCTACTGTAAGCGAGCGAGTTCGAGTTGGACTTTGTTCGATGGTGAGCCAGTGGAAGTTTGAGTCCTAAGGGCAAGACATCTAGTGTAATTTCTTGGGGTTCCTTCTCTTGGGAGTTCTATTTCTCCAGTTTGAGATCTAGTTACAGTCCTTCGCTCTCCTGAGGGTTTGAGTTCTCTTTTAGACAGTCTTGGTTAGCCTTTTTGTTCCCGGGAGTCCATGTGAGCCAGTTTTAGTTCCGTTCCCGGCAGTTTCCTAAGAGCCAGTTTCCGTCATAAGGTAAACCCTTCCAATTGCTATTACTAGGCCTGGGAAAGCAAGTTCAAATTCTGTTCCATGTCGGTCTAGGTGAGCTACCTTTAAGTAAGCTTTTTTATCTGTTGAATTGTCTAAGCTTATTACTAAGTAAGCTGAATGACTTCTTGGAGTGTCAGTTGCCATCCACCCAGTGCTATGCTAGAGAATATGATGCATAAGCGGGAGCATAGGCAGGAAGGAGTAGTTTACAGTCTAGTTGCCTTGCATTGACTCCTAAATGCTCTCATGTCCTTGGATAGGAGGTATTAGATATGTCATTCGATCGGCAGTTAAAAAAGTGGAATTCACAAATAAGGTAGTTGTGATGTTGACCAATGTTACAATGTTAAGATTGGTCAGTTATGATTGGTCAACCCTACTCAGTTTTTTATGCTACGTGACGCTTTGCGAAATCCATTATTGGCTAAACAATTATTTGGTTATGCCTTATGCCATCTTGGGATTTGCTCTAACAGAAGCTGCCCTAATGATGGGCTTTCTGATCTTATTCGTATTCATTCTGGCAACTCTTCTGATCGAAGAAAGACCGGTTTCAGTCGGACTAGTCTTAGGTTATTGCGATTACCCGACATCTACGAATAGCAAAAGATTGGAAAGGCAAGGCTGTCAAAGGCAGAGAATCGGCTCTTTTCTTCATTACCAAATCGCTACCTTTCCAAGAGTCAGGAGAGCCCGGAAAGTGACTGAACGACCTTTTCCTAGGGAATTCACTGTCTCAGGTCCGATTCCTACTGACTTTATTGTTGGTTCACTCGGACTTTTGACTCGAGTTCTGTCTCTCTTCTTCAGTCAGATTGGTGCCTTGAGCTGGGAAAACTCAAAAATAAGTTACCGGGATCGATTTCATTTAAGATGTCCTCATCATTCCGTGAATGTCTTTCCCACTCTTTCCAAAGGGCTTCCATTGGGATTAGTTGAATCAGTTTAGTTCTCTTTTCGCCGCTCCTTCTCTCTTCCCCTTGACCTTACTCCGGCTACAGAGCCATATAAATGCCATGAAGCTTAGCCGAACTACTTGGCTTTGGCTCGGCTCAAAGAAAGAACTGGGTCACGAGCGCGCGTTTTAGGTATCCTCCCTGGACGGTCTAAGGAAGACTAATGGATTGATTGCCCTGATTTGCTATCCATCTGCAGCTAAGTATAAAGGCCCCTCAAGCTAACGATCTAAAGAAATGGCTAAGGACGGGGTTTCTCCTTCCATGGGTTCCTTTTGTAGTCTTTTCTTCTATTTACGACATAGGTGAGGTTCCTTTGGTGGGCTAGACTAGTTTCCATTCTATGGAGTTGCTTTCGTGTGAGTTCGTGCCCCTTCTCTCGTGCCTTGCCTGTGAAAAAGCAGGAGTATTTGAAGCCAGCATTCAAGTAGAAGCACGCTAGGGATAGATCTTTTTTATAGCTTGAATATGAGGAAATGCGTTTTGATAGGCGCTTTGAAAAGACTACTCATATATGATATGCTTTGACTACTTTGATTTCTTTTTTGTAGGACTCCTATAGCTATAGTAGGCTTTGCTTTGGCTGAATACTCTAACTTTTTTCTTTATTGATGAGTTGACCTGAAGCTGCTTCATAGCTAGAGAGAAAAGTTATAAGCTTCTTAAGAGAAGACTTAGTACCATTAGTGAAGATAATGGTGTCATCAGCATATAACAGGTGAGAGATGATAGGACCATTCCCAGAGGTAGCAAAAGCCTTAATACTGTATGAGTGGAATAGAGTGAAAAGTCCTCTGCTGAGAGCTTCTTCCGCCAGAATCAAAAGACTCGGTGCTAGGGGGTCACCTTGCCGCAAACCTCTGGAAGAAGGAAAGTCTCCCTTCACAGCGCCGTTGAATATGACAGAGAACCAGCATTGAGTGAACATCCTCTGGATGAACTTTAACCAGACCTCACTGAAACCGAATTTCCTCAGAACAGCAAATAGGAAAGGCCACTCCAGGCGATCGTAGGCCTTTGTCATGTCAAGCTTGAGGACAACCGAACTCTGGATTTTTGACCAATGTCTTGCAGCAGCTCCTGTGCTAGGCAGATGTTGTCTGTGATGTCACGGCCCTTCACAAATGCACCCTGAGCTTGAGATATCAAGTGAGGAAGTAATGTACCCACAATAATTTTTTAAAGAAAGTTGCAAAGACTGATAGGCCTGAACTCTTTAAGAGATTCAGGTTTATCAGTCTTTGGGATGAGCACTAAAAAGGTAGAAGTGAATGCCCGGGGAAGATGACCGCCTCTGAAAAACTCCACCACCGCCTCATAGATGTCGGAGTGAATGATGTCCCAGCAGTGAGTGAAAAAGCTTCCCGAGAAGCCATCCAGTCCAGGAGCACTATCCGCGGATAGGCTAAACACCGCCTTCTGGATTTCCTCCAAGTCAGGAGTAGCAGTCAGCATCTCATTATCAGCCTCAGAGACTAATGAAGGAATATACTGTCAAAAATCCGTGATATCAGCTGAGCAGCCCTTAGGGGAAAACAAGTCCATGTAATACTGTATTGCCATATCATGGAGGATGACAGGGTCAGAAATAGTGTTCCCCAAGCTGTCCTGCAGTGAGCTGATGGTCGCCTTTCTCCGGAACTACTTTTAATACCGATACGTGCCCCCTCTGAAGCTTCGCCTTTTCTGCGCGAGATCGGTCCTTTTCTTTAGAGAAGGCAGGCAGTCAAGGAAGGACTGAGTCCGGCCTGAGTTCAGTCATGAATGACTGCTATCGATTCACGTTAATAAATGACTTCTTTGTCTGGCATGAGGAAAGGCAGGCAAGGCGATAAAGTCAAGGAAGTGAGTCAAGTCAGTTCCTGGCCTTCATTATGGTCGTCAATAAGAATTGTGGGCGATCGTAACCCTCGAAGGCAAAAAGGTGACCAATCCGCGCAGTCAATTCCAAGACATCGAGCCATCGAAGTCAGAGTCCCCGGCGTAGTTCCTTTTCAAAGATGAGTCCGAGTGTGAGCCAGACAGAATGGGCGGGCAATCTCTTTTTTCTTCTCCTCACCCGAGAGCCGAGAGGAAGGACCCATCGTATTGTATTATTATTCTAGTCCTCTTTTAAGATATTTATATTTTGTTTTTGTTGTCTATGGAAAGGCGTACTTCCTCTCATGGATTCATTCCGGGGAAAGAGGCCAAGGAGCTCCCGTTAGCAGTCAAGGTGTCTGAAGCCCGGGATTGGCTCTAAGAGAAGGTGCCAAGCTTCATATATAAAGAAGAATGATCCACCGCGCCCTCCTAACCCTAAAAAACTTTAAGGTCTTTTCTGCCTTCATGACTTTCTTTCATACTTCGGCGATTGATTGAGTGATTGCCCGACCGAGATTGAGCCAGGTTTCAAGTGGTACATATCTTGAAACAATGGGTTTGCAAGAGCCTATGCCTTTTAGAAAGGTTTGATCTCGCTGGTGAGGACGATCTCCTCACTCAGCATTTCTTCTCGTCTTCTTTCTTCGATGGGGGATCTTGTCCCAGTAGCAGCGGCTGTTGGGGCTGCAGCAGATCTGGGCTCACCAGCGTATTGGAGACTTCGCCAACTTCTCTTCCTCGACCTAAAGTCGCTCTAAGAAGAAGTATAAGTAAGGGAGGCCTCGTCAGTCAAGTCTTGCTGTTGGCGTGTAAGCAAAGATGATAGGTGCCAAAGTAAAGGCGCCAGCGATATATATGCCAAAGCCAAAGAGGCTCAGTCTGTTCTGATGTTCAGATGCTTTCTCGCTGTCCGATGGTTGCTCGCTGGCATGGGTCGTTGGATAAGTACAAAAATAAGTCAAGGCGGGTGGCAAGCTCTTTCCTAGCCGCGCCTGCATGAGGTTTTTTTTTTCGAGCACTAGCGGGCTCAAAGCGTCTCCTCTTCCTGTATGAGAAGTTACAAGAGCGTATCCTGTCTTCGTTCCCCAAACTCGAGAGTCAGCCCGAGAGCGAGTTGGCTGCTTTCCTTCCCATCCTGCTCAGACTAGCATCGGATGTTCCAAGAGCTAGGATAGCAATCGGTCAAGGAAGAGATGGTAGCAGTTCAGAGGGATCAGTCCATTAATTTCTTTCCGGTACCAATGCCTTCTCTTAGGGTAGTACTGGCTGTCTCCTGTCTGTGGTAGTCAAGCCTCTTTCCGCTGGTATGGTAGTCATTCTGCTTTCTACTTGATAGTTCAAGTGGTTAAGGCAGTCTCTTTCCCTGGTTCTTAGTCCAGTATCGGTGAAGTTGTGCCCAGCCGGGTTATACAATACAGTTTGGTCTGGTTCTTGTGTTGTAACGGCACCCTTCGTTTCGTTTGTTGTGCAGAAGGGATAATATATAAGATACGAACTCTTTGGTTGGATCGGCCTATTGATAAACACCGACTTCTATAAAAAAGATTTTTCCACTCATTCATCATACTATAAGTCGAAGTCACGGCATGGGGGGGCTCGGAATAAGAACGAGAATCGGTGTCGTGGTGGTGCTACGAGATGGCGATTTATCGTATCGTATAGAGGCGGACCTTTTGATTGACCATAGATGCGAACCGATCGACCGGTCTTCTAAGAGAAGATAAGTAGTTCTTCTATCGTTAAAGGACAAGGGGAGAACATGTAGCGGCTTGCTTAGTATTTCCCACGTAGCTCGTCGGTCAAACCAATGATTCTCTTCTCAAATAGAGAGAGTCTTTTATGTAGCTCCGCGAGCTAGGAACGCATCATCGGGGCAGGGGGAAACCGAACAGAACATAGGGTCATCATCATTGCCCTCTTCTTTTTGCTTTTGTTTGTGTCCAGTCCGTTGTGTGTGTGTTTTTTAGACTGATCTTTTCCGGGTTGGGGCATAACTTTTTTTTTCAGCTGATCTCACATCGAGAGCAGTTCCTTCTTGTTCAGGGCTCCTCCGACTCCGAGGAATCGGTCAAGCGAAGCGGGAGGCTACTCTCGACTCACCTCTCTATAAAAAACCCCTCCACTGAGGAGAGCAGAAGCTCCAGGATTAATATGTCCTGGATTCATTCTCGTCCTGATCCACCATGAAATTTTCGGAATCTACAAAAACATTAACGGAGAGGGCTCGTTATGATCTTTGATAAGATCACAAGGTGCTGAAGTGGCTGGAGGGGGGATCCTTAGGTTTTTGTGAAAGGGATGCTCTTATCATGCATGTTATCGCTGATATGATAAGAAAAACCGCACTCTATTTGATGTCGATTCATCCACACTTCCATTCCTTGTAGAGGAAAGCTAACTGCTTGCTGGCTGGGAGCTGTATGAGCGGTAACGTCCACGTACGGCTCCGTGAGAAGGTGGACGGAAATGGCCTTGTTGTACCTCACTCCCGTCTTCAATGGGGTCTGCTCTTTCTTTTTTGGGAGAGTATGCCAATATGATCTTAATGAGGTGCGGGGCTTTGCATCTGACATTCGTTGGGCTTCCCTCTGCGGGAGCCAGCGTCCCGGCGTTTTTGTGCCATAAACCCCTCCCGGCCGAAGACTAGTGATAGGTGGTCTCGCGGAGCTTTCGGAGAAGGGTAGCCTAGTGTGTAAGCACAGCAATGAACCGCGCCGAACCCTCAGACGACCCATCTAAGATTAGGGGGGAGATCCTCAGTAGTGGTGACCCTTTGACTCTTCCACGGACTTATACATGTACCGAATGCTCATACGGGAAAGTGAACTCCTGGGTCTGGAACCAGGGGGATTGCTCCGAAAAATCCTTTCTTTCTCGTCCACTCCAGGGGGTGCGGACACACCTGCGCGGATTACAGGTGACGGTTACAAGAATGGCGGGGAAGTGAACAGTACCCGACGACATTCAGGGATGAATGTAGACCCATCGGGCAGGGATAATCATTCCGGTCCTGGGAAAGGTGGCGACACCAGCCTGAGCTGAGGGAAGCCCTATGAGTCACTGAAACGACCGCAGGAGGCGCATCCTAAGCCCAGCTTCTCGGAGCTGCTATTGCGAAATACCGCTTACCCTGACGACTATAAGCAAAAGGAGGGCTGGGTTCCTTCATAGAAAGGCGACCGGGCCTAGATTAGATGTTCGCCTTTATATATATAGAAAAAAAGTTCGGGAAAGGGGCTTTTTTCTCCTTTG